ACAATGATAGTGACTTTCTGAGTGAACTAGAAAGTGCTTTTTCTAGTTATCTGAATAGTGGGCCTAAGAGTTACAATCGCAACTATGATCGTTACATGTATGATACTCAATATAGTTGGAATAATCACATTAATAGTTGCATTGATAGTTATCTTCATTCTGAAATCAGTATTGATAGTGACATTTATAGTGACATTTGTAGTGAGAGTTTAAGTGGTAGTGACAGTGAGAGTTCGAGTATAAGAACTAGCATTAATGGCAGTGATTTCGATATAAATACAAAATATGGACGTTTGTGGGTTCAATGCGAAAATTGTTATGGATTGAATTATCAGAAATTTTTTAGGTCAAAAATGAATATTTGTGAACGATGTGGATATTATTTGAAAATGAGTAGTTCAGATAGAATCGAACTTTCGATTGATCCGGGCACTTGGGATCCTATGGATGAAGACATGATCTCTATGGACCCTATTGAATTTCATTCTGAGGAGGAACCTTATAGAGATCGTATCGATTTTTTTCAAAGAACGACAGGTTTAACTGAGGCTGTTCAAACAGGCATAGGCCAACTAAATGGTATTCCAATAGCCATTGGGGTTATGGATTTTCAGTTCATGGGAGGTAGTATGGGATCCGTAGTAGGTGAGAAAATCACCCGTTTGATCGAGTGTGCTACTAATAGATCTCTCCCAGTTATTATAGTGTGTGCTTCTGGAGGAGCACGCATGCAAGAAGGAAGTTTGAGCTTGATGCAAATGGCTAAAATATCTTCCGCTTTATATAATTATCAATCAAATAAAAAGTTATTCTATGTATCAATCCTTACCTCTCCTACAACCGGTGGAGTGACAGCCAGCTTTGGTATGTTGGGAGATATAATTATTGCCGAACCCAATGCCTACATTGCATTTGCGGGTAAAAGAGTAATTGAACAAACATTGAAGAAGACAATACCCGAGGGTTCACAAGCGGCTGAGTATTTATTCCATAAGGGCTTATTCGATCTAATCGTACCACGTAATCCTTTAAAAGGTGTTCCAAGTGAGTTATTTCAGCTCCACGGGTTCTTTCCCTTGAATCAAATAAACAAATACAAATAAAAGTAGAGCGCTAGGTTCAGTTATTTGTAGCGAACAAGTATTTAGTTCATCGGAATCGAAATAACAAGAATGGGGGTTTCTTTTCTCACATAAGTTCTAATTGTAGTAAGAATCAGAAGTTTCAGATTCAGATAATGACTTTTTTTTTTCCTCCAGATCTTTTTTTTTATCCTACCTCGCTCTATTCCTGATTCCTAATCAGGAACCCTCTATCAACAGGATAAAATAGTTGATTCTTCGTTCCGTGTAATTAAGGAAATCAAAAATCATTTTGTGTTCTCTTCGTACGTATCAGATGTTCTAATTATTCTAATTAATAGATAGAAGTCTTGCATATTTCTATACCTCCTGGGAGCCCTCTATTTTTCACTATGAATCCCTGTTGGATCGAATTCTAACGAATTTTTCAGGAACTCGTAAGAAATTCCTTTCTTAGAAGATAGGGGCGGGGGAACAAGAATAATAATAATAAAGTAGATTCTCATACATATATTTCGTGGAGAAAGATGAATAGGTACACTCATTTCGTTCTAAATTCCTTGCACTTATAATATACTTATAATACTTATAATAGATATACTTATGATAGATATCTTTATAACAGGTACAAATATTAAATCGAGGCACCCATTCTATGACAGATCTTAATTTACCCTCTATTTTTGTGCCTTTAGTAGGCCTATTATTTCCGGCAATTGCAATGGCTTCTTTATCTCTTCATGTTCAAAAAAACAAGATTGTCTAGACTGATGGGACCCAATCTCATCAATTTCTTTCAACCCTTGGATCGTAATACAGATATCTATTTAGTGGAAATAGTACGACATACGACATATGGCTGCCTCCAAACACAAATGAAGGGGCTGTTATGCATGTGGATACAAGAAATATGGATAAATGCATGTGTATGCGGATATAGCTGTTTTAAAATGGATCGAAACATAGTGGGATCATATGAAGGGGATCTTTTTTATTTTATAAAAATAACCAATTTGATGAATTACTCCTGATGGTTCACAGTGCTAGTTGATGAGAGTTACTTTGGGAGCAAGAACAAAAAAAATCAAATTGATTGGGGTTATTCTCTCAATTCCAATAGAATGCAACTGGATCTAGTATGAACTGGCGATCAGAACGTATATGGATAGAACTTATAACGGGTTCTCGAAAAACAAGCAATTTCTGCTGGGCATGTATCCTTTTTTTAGGGTCAATAGGCTTCTTATTGGTTGGAATCTCCAGTTATCTTGGTCGGAATCTGATATCCTTATTCCCGTCTCAGCAAATCCTTTTTTTTCCACAAGGTATCGTGATGTGTTTCTATGGTATCGCAGGTCTGTTCATTAGCTCCTATTTGTGGTGCACAATTTCGTGGAATGTAGGTAGTGGTTATGACAGATTCGATAGAAAAGAAGGAATAGTGTGCATTTTTCGTTGGGGGTTTCCTGGAATAAATCGCCGCATCTTCCTTCGATTCCGTATGAGAGATATCCGGTCGATCAGAATAAAAGTGAAAGAGGGTCTTTATCCTCGCCGTGTCCTTTATATGGAAATCAGAGGTCGGGGAGACATTCCCTTGACTCGTACTGATGAGAATTTAAGTCCACTAGAAATTGAACAAAAAGCTGCTGAATGGGCCTATTTCTTGCGCGTACCAATTGAAGTATTTTGAAATGAACCGAGCGAGGAATGAATGCTTTCTCAGCATGAGGGAGGGAACGGGAACCCTGTAATCCTCTTTTTCATAAAATTTGGAAGAGAATTGATATTCATCTTTTTTCCTTTCCGAGCGCTCGCTCAAGCAAAACTTGTTAGATTCTATTTCCCCCATTCCATTGGTAATACTGCTGTGACCCAAAGAATAGAGCGTGTGGACGTATACGGAACAACCATAATAAGAAATAAGAAGCCATTTTTGTCCACTTTTCATGCGTATGGAACTCAACTCAATTCTTTCATATTCGTAACAAGTCTAATAAGTATGTATTCATCACATATATCAGAACATTTCAGAGTAAATAATTCCTATTTTGAGGCCCAATATTTCGAATGGATACGTTAGATACAGATGGATCATATCTTGTCAATTCTCTCTCTTTTGTGAATCGATCTTTCTTTTTATCCTTTTCTTTGTTCCTTGATGACTAAATGATTGGATCTCTCATAACCATCCAATTGATTTCCCGTTTCGCCAGCTTCATGATCCGTATTTTTCAGAGATACCCCCTCTCCTGGGCTGTGGATAATCAGTGAAACATTTTGAAATAATTGATTGATTCAAGGGGGGCTCTTCCGTCTCGAAATCCGAATAATATTCATGTTTGTTACTTCAAGTGGTTCTTTCGGGCATTCTTCGAAAGCAACAAATGAAGATGTAATTGGTCTGAATTTGACCAATTGAGATATCTGGAAACAATATTTTATTATCTCTTCATTCGAAATGGACCCTTATTCTATATTCTTTCTAGAGCTAAGGACTAAACAATTACACAATACCTTGTTATAGAACTTGTGCTTCATAGAAATATCAGACAGAGTCAACGAATCAACCAGGTTCATTAACAATTCACAGATTGAAAGTGCCAAAAAGGAAAGCATTGACTCCCTTCCCATATCTTGCATCTATAGTATTTCTGCCATGGGGGATCTCTCTCTCATTTAATAAAAGTCTTGAATCTTGGGTTATAAATTGGTGCAATACCAGGCAGTCCGAAACTTTTTTGAATGATATTCAAGAGAAGAAAGTTCTAGAAAGATTCATAGAATTAGAAGAACTGTTCCTGTTGGACGAAATGATAAAGGAGTATTCGGGGACACATATACAAAAGCTTCGTATAGGAATCTACAAAGAAACGATACAATTGGTCAGAATGCACAATCAGGATCATATCCATCTCATTTTGCATTTCTCAACAAATATAATCTGTTTCACTATTCTAAGTGCTTATTCTATTCTGGGTAATGAAGAACTTGTCATTCTTAATTCTTGGGTTCAGGAGTTCCTCTATAACTTAAGCGATACAATAAAAGCTTTTTCTATTCTTTTATTAACTGATTTGTGTATCGGATTCCACTCGCCCCATGGTTGGGAACTAATGATTGGTTTGGTCTACCAAAATTTTGGATTTGCTCATAATGAGCAAGTTATATCCGGTCTCGTTTCCACTTTTCCAGTCATTATAGATACAATTTTGAAATATTGGATCTTCCTTTTTTTAAATCGTGTATCTCCTTCACTTGTAGTGATTTATCATTCAATGAATGAATGAAGAACTCAATGTCACTTCATACATAAACAAATCATTCAAAGCCTTACCCATTTTTTATACTTCCACCCGTCCATTCTATATTCCAGTACAATGACAGAATCGTGGATAGGGAACTATACTAGCTACCCACCTAATTTATTGTAGAAATTTCCGAGATCAATGATTGGACCATGCAAAATAGAAACACCTTTTCTTGGGTAAAGAAACAGATGACTCGATCAATTTCTGTATTGATAATTTCTGTATTGATCATGATATATGTAATAACTCGGATATCCATTTCAAATGCATATCCCATTTTTGCGCAGCAGGGTTATGAAAATCCACGAGAAGCCACTGGGCGTATTGTATGTGCCAACTGCCATTTGGCTAATAAGCCCGTGGATATTGAGGTTCCACAAGCTGTGCTTCCCAATACTGTATTTGAAGCAGTTGTTAGAATCCCTTATGATATGCAACTGAAACAAGTTCTTGCTAATGGTAAGAGGGGGGGGTTGAATGTGGGAGCTGTTCTTATTTTACCCGAGGGATTCGAATTAGCCCCCCCTGATCGTATTTCTCCCGAGATGAAAGAAAAGATGGGTAATCTGTCTTTTCAGAATTATCGTCCCACTAAAAGAAATATTCTTGTGATAGGTCCTGTTCCTGGTCAGAAATATAGTGAAATCGTCTTCCCCATTCTTTCCCCAGACCCTGCTACGAAGAAAGAGGTTCACTTTTTAAAATATCCCATATATGTAGGTGGAAACAGGGGAAGGGGTCAGATTTATCCCGATGGGAGCAAGAGTAACAATACAGTATATAATGCTACAGGAGCAGGTCTAGTAAGCAAAATAGTACGTAAAGAAAAAGGGGGATATGAAATAACCATAGCGGATGCCTCGGATGGGCACCAAGCGGTTAATATTATACCTCCAGGACCAGAACTTCTTGTTTCAGAGGGCGAATACATCAAGCTTGATCAACCATTAACGAGTAATCCCAATGTGGGTGGATTTGGTCAGGGAGATGCAGAAATAGTACTTCAAGATCCATTACGTGTCCAAGGGCTTCTGTTCTTCTTGGCATCTGTTATTCTGGCACAAATCTTTTTGGTTCTGAAAAAGAAACAATTTGAGAAGGTTCAATTGGCCGAAATGAATTTCTAGATCCAGGGATTCCTCAACAGCAAGTTGGTAAAAAGATATGTTGTATGATCAAAAAAATCATGAAAAGCCTTTTGTTTGCTTTGTTTATACTGTTTTTCTTTTTCTGCGCGATGTCGGGAATTACTTGTATCCCATTACTAGTAATAGTATGTACATTCCGAAGAAGACAAAACGACTTTTTTTTTTTTGAAAAAAAAAAAAATGGGAGTGGCGTGACTATGCCGGGTCTCCTATTGCCTGCCAGATTGTAAATGCCATGGAATGCATCAATAGTTTCTATTCTAAATATTACTAATTCTAATTCTAATATAGTAATATATTAAAATAAATAATAAATAGGCATAAGTGGGAGGAGAATACAAGGGATAAATGAAAGGAACAAATAGTTCTAGGGGGATTACTCATCTTGTCTTCCTAATCTTCCACAAAAGAAAAGGAATCTTTCGCCCTTTTGTTGTGTCGAAATAATAATGATTCTTGTTCCCATTCGTAAAAGCAAAATATTCCTATTTTGCGGGTCTATCACAACTTCTTTGTTTGGATTCAGAAGAAGTAGTGGACAGAAAAAAAGCGGGGGGGAGGTTAATTCATTGAGCAAATAGAATTTTTTCAATGAACTTATAAAAAAAAAGACTCATTCAAGCAAAAGAGTCTTAATGTTCCGGGTCAAAAAAGCAGAAATCTTGGATTTTTGCGCATATTAAAATCCTTATTTATTATCTCATCATAGTTCCAATTTGATTTTTTTTTTATAGAGTAAGCTTCCATTAGTATAGAAATGATTTGCAGGGTGCCTCATCTGGAATAAATCCATATTGTGTCATCCAGAAAATCGATTGATTCCTTCTTTCTTCTTGCTTCGGAAGAGATACTATGAATCAATCACCGGATCCGATTCTTCAAAAACATCATCAGAAACAAAGGGATGGGGGGTTTAAAACATCGGAGCAAAGGATACATTTTGTCATTTCTACAAATATTATGTTATGATTATGTTCACTGGATGAACTTACAACTCATATGGAACGGGTCAAAGTATTGCTCGAAGAGTAAGAACTCAACAGGACCTTTCCCCTCTTTGTTTGTCTGATTTGAGGGGAAAGGTCCTGTTGAGTTCTTACTCTTTTATGTCTATAATCTGGTTCATCCGATTACTACAGGGATGAGCCCAACCCAGAATATGAGCCGTAGAAGAAAATGCCCATTGAACCGATCACAGGAATACCAGTTACAGTACCTATCAGCCAGAGAGGAATCCTTCCAGTAGTATCGGCCATTTATCCCACTTCCCTCCACATTTCATCAAGTGGTCATGCTAGAGACATAAACAGTCATGGATAGTTATGAGTATGATATCCTTCCGAATGGGATAAGAGAATTCCTACTATTTTATTTCTCTCAATTGAAGAAATAATTGGAAAATAAAACAGCAAGTACAAAAATCAGTAATAAACCCCAGTAGAGACTGGTACGATTCAATTCAACATTTTGTTCGTTCGGGTTTGATTGTGTCGTAGCTCTATAATTTTTTTTTTTTATTAGGTTTTAGGTTTATGGTTGTATGAACTGCATTGCTGATATTGACCCCAAAAAAAACACGGTAGGTACCGCTAGTCCGTGAACAGCCAACCATCTCACTGTAAAAATTGGATAGGTTCTATCTATGGTCATTGAGGCCTCCTAAAAGGATCTACTAAATTCATCAAGTTGTTCCAAAGGATCGAAACGGCCAGTTATTAATGGAATCCCCTGTCGGTTCTCCGTGAAATACTCGTTTGGCCGAGGGCTTCCAAACACATCGTAAGCTAAACCCGTGCTGACGAATAACCAACCTGCAATGAATAGGGAAGGTATAGTAATACTATGAATGACCCAGTATCGAATACTGGTAATAATATCAGCAAAAGAACGTTCTCCTGTGCTTCCAGACATGCCGAGCTCCACATATACAGTCAAAAGAGGGGGGATCGATTCCGTGAAAGATGGAGATCAGTAAATGGAAAACTACTGATATTTCATCCTTGTGAGATCGTCAATATTGTACCAAGGGTACATTTAGAGTATACCGAATGAGTATAGCTATCCTTCCTCTGACACAGCAACGCAGTTTCAATCAGTATCGAAAAAAAAAATGGTACATAATTCCTTTCTTGTTCTTTGTCTATGCACAACCACATGTCATTCAATAGAAAATTCCTAAAATTCTTGTTTGTAGTATAAGGTTTCCCATTACTGACTTCAGAATAGAAACTGAATGAAGATAAAGATCTTGATCAAATCTTGATCAAATAAAGTGTAAAGTGCGAGTCGGTGGTTCTAATTATTCATGAAAGAAATTATCATATTATCACAATTGGATGCTAAATCTAAAAACCCCCCTTTCATGCCTTTCATGTTTGTAGAAAAGGTATTTTCATTCTAATCCTTTCATTTCAAGTAATTCGTTGGTTGTACAGGAGCAGATAGTATTGAAATGGAACAAACAATAGTTGGAGCAATCAAGATTCGTGATGTAGGGAGCGCTGCATTAGGTCCAAAGGTTCCTTCTTGACCTATCTACAAGGATAGGACTCCATGATATGGAAAGACAAAATGTGGAACCTAGAAGGATAGTAGGAATTACTCGTTTTAGAATCGAGTTGGACCCGAAATAAGGTTTTTTTTTTCTTCGAGAGACCGTGGAATACTTTTTTTCTTTTCATTCGAGATATTATGTGCAATCAACCAACCTACTCTAATATTGAATCCAATGAGTTCAAGTCAAAGGTCTTATTGGGTCGTTCGTTCCAAATTCCAAAATGGATCCAATTGAAAAAGAAAAGAAATGATCACAATTGGAATGATTTTCCAATCCAATTCTTTTAGTCCATAGTTACTCAAAGAGTATTTCATTTGTAAATGAAGTCACATGATACAGCTCGTATTACTATTACTTTACTCATGAGTTGTTCACTGAATCTGTTGATTCGGAAGCCCGGGGCCGATAGATGTCACAAATGATGAATCCATTTTGTTTTTCTTCTCTCACTCTATCTTTGTTAGTGGCGTCTATAATGACTGATGAATCAAGAACTTTCAATTTCAATTGATTCTGTCAATTGGGACTTTTTCTTATCATCGTATCTCGCAAAACAAAAATGGAAACTTAGGAAAGTGCTTTATAAACATATGTATAAAAAGAACGTATCTCATTTAGCCCCTTCATGCCTACTATAACTAGTTATTTCGGTTTTCTACTAGCTGCTTCAACTATAACCCCAGCTCTATTGATTGGTCTGAGCAAGATACGACTTATTTGAAATGAATTTTATGAACAATTCATAAAAATGAAAATGCAGATTTGTGTGAAATCCCAGATATTCTATAGTTTCCTCCAGCATCAATTGCCAATTCTTGGTCATTGAGATTCATGGGTAATTCGGAGTAATATTTAGGAATAGATATTACTTCCCTTTTTCTCCCCTTTCAAACAAATCGAAATGATTGAAGTTTTTCTATTTGGAATCGTGTTAGGTTTAATTCCTATTACTTTGGCCGGATTATTTGTAACTGCATATTTACAATACAGGCGCGGTGATCAGTTGGACCTTTGATTGAGTAACATCTCTTTTTTTTTTTGATTGACCTCCTCCTTGATCTGCAGGAGGTCCAATTTTGGTTGGAGTTCAAATTAAGTTATTTTCTTGTGATTCAACATAAGAAGAACAGAATCACGCTCTGTAGGATTTGAACCTACGACATTGGGTTTTGGAGACCCACGTTCTACCGAACTGAACTAAGAGCGCTTTCTTATAACAGAAGATACGGCTATGGCTATAAAGAAAAGGATTCTTTTTGTATCCCCAGTACATCTTGCATCCATATAGTATCATTACACTACAACTACAGATTCGATTATGTTCAATTTGAATCGATCTTAATGGATTCCTCGTTACTACCCATAGGAGAAGTAATAAATAGGGATGACAGGATTTGAACCCGTGACATTTTGTACCCAAAACAAACGCGCTACCAAACTGCGCTACATCCCTTTCTTTCACTTGTTGTACAGTGTCATTGTAGAGAATCCCTGTCTTGTTTTCCACATCATTATTTCCTCCATCTATATACAATTTCTCTTGTAATTTATTCTTTATTGGTCTCATAAAATAAAAGAATAAATATTTATAGGTAATGTTCGGGAAGAAGGGGGCATCTTTTTACGTTTTAGGGACAGGAAGATCTCATCTATCGGATCATTGTATATATCCATTTTAGTTATGGATTCCGCATACAAATCAAAGCGATCTTTAACCACACTTTAACCACATATGCATCTGATCATATACGTATTACAATAAAAATAAAATAAGGAGGATTTTCAATGCGAAATATAAAAACATATCTCTCCGTGGCACCTGTGCTAGCTACTCTATGGTTCGGGTCTTTAGCAGGTCTATTGATAGAGATCAATCGTTTATTCCCGGATGCGTTGGCATTCCCCTTTTTCTCATTCTAGTTATTGACGTGGAAAGAAATAAAGAAGATTAGAGATAGAATAAATTATATGTGACTAGTTCCTCCCCCCTTTTTCTTCGGTTGTTCAGGAAGAACAGGTAAAGAATAAGAGTCGCCTGAACCTCGGCTAAACTAGGGTTAAGGATAGAATGAATAGGGGGAGAATAGAAATATAAATGTGGATCTAGGGCAGGCTATTCGAGATCATACAAGATACTTAAATGAAATACTGGGATTAGGAATAATAATTGATAGTTAGAAATAATTGTATTACTTATTATTTTATTAATCTATTGATTGCAACGAAATCTTTCATATTATGAATCTCATTTCCAGTTAGCAACTTCTATTTACTTTTTATTTTTCGTTCCTTTCTTCTTCTTCGGTTCGTATCAAAAATAGAAGAGTTGAGTGAATTAAAAATCCAAAGGAGGTTTATGGCCGCGGGGAAAGATGTCAGAGTAACAGTTATTTTGGAGTGTACCAGTTGTGCCAAAAATGGTGCCAATAAGAAATCACCGGGCGTTTCCAGATATATTACTGAAAAGAATCGACACAATACGCCCGGCAGGTTGGAATTGATAAAATTCTGTCCCTATTGTTACAAGCATACAATTCATGGGGAGATAAAGAAATAGATGGAATGGGAAGGAATTACATATATATGAACAAGTCCAATCCGATTTTGTTTTGGGCGGATCTGAATGAATGGAGAAATAGGATTTTAGAGAGAAGGAATAAACCATGGATAAATCTAAGCGAACTTTTCGTAAATCCAAGCGATCTTTTCGTAGGCGTTTGCCCCCAATTGGATCGGGGGATCGAATTGATTATAGAAACATGAGTTTAATTAGTCGATTTATTAGTGAACAAGGAAAAATATTATCTAGACGAGTCAATAGATTGACCTTGAAACAACAACGATTAATTACTATTGCTATAAAACAAGCTCGTATTTTATCTTCGTTACCTTTTCTTAATAATGAGAAACAGTTTGAGAGAACCGAGTCGACCCCTAGAACTACAGGTACTAGAGCCAGAAAAAAAAAATAGGCCTACTTCTCAATTGAATCAGAACGAAAATTGGAACTGAGATGGATGCTCTGTTCGAAAAAGCCGGAGATTCCGATTTGACGTCGTAAGAAAAAAAAAAAAAAAAAACAAGAAATAACAAGAAATAATAGGGGAAGAAATCTTTCTTTATTGAAACGTGTTCGTTCATTCCTACTACTTATCATATAAATTTCGACTCTACCTTACTTTCCCGGAGGTCATTCTCCGGGGAATTCCGTTTAAATCATTCCGACGAACTCCTGCCAATCTCCTTATTTGCCGATCCGATCTCATTGGAAATCATGTAAAGACAATTCCCATTTGATATAGCTAGTTGTGCAGGTATTTTACGATTAAGAAGCAACTGCCCCTTGTACAGATCATGTATTAATCGACTATAGGATCCCCCATTCTCGCGAGTTACTGCGTTTATCCGAGTGATCCACAAACGACGAAAATCTCTCTTTTGTCTGCCTCTATCCCGATGAGCGGAAACCAAAGCTCTCATTTTCTGTTGAGTAGTAGTTCGAGTAAGTCTTGAATGAGCCCCCCGAAAGGTTGATGCAAATAAAAAAAAATTTGTTCGACGTCTTCGAGCTATATATCCGCGCCTAACTCTGATCATTTTATCCAATTTTACTTTGATGAATAACTAATTGATTTCTTTTCTTTCAGTCATTCTTTTCCCCTCTCCTGGTCTATTAATAACAAAACAGATTCTTCCGATGTATAAAATAAAAATTCCAATGGCTTTTGCTACTATGACCTTCCCAACCACGATTTGCTATTTCTTCCAGGCATTTCATCTCGAAATAAGAAATTGTACCGGTACTAGATACTAGGTATAAAATAAATAGTAAATGGGGAGTAAATGGATAAATAGTGGGTTCCATCGTTTCTATGGTTACTTCTTAAACGGTGAGGCCCTTTCTATACACCGGAGCCCCCTCCCTTATTTAATCAATGTTATTGTGAACTTGTACAGTTCACACTGTTTGGCTCTACCCATGAATTATCCAGATAATAGGTCTTTTCGCAATGAGATCTATCCATACAGTGACGGCATTTAATTATGAAGGTTGGCTAGGTAGCTGACCCTGTTAGTCCGTTCTTGCAAGAATAGGAGCATAATCTTTCTGCTTTTTGAATACTATTTCCCCCCGCTTAATGGATAACCATTTGCTACCAATGAGGAATTGCTTCTCATCTCAAATCGAGGCGATTGGATTTGCACCAATGGAAACCATAAATTCCATACACAATAGAGGTATATGATAGATTTTTTTTTAGATAGTGAATGGAGTTATTCCATTCTATCCTATTCATTGGTACTGGAAAATTTGTCTATTTTGTCCAGCCCATGATCTGAACAGAACGAGTCGCACATACACCCTAGTACATGTTCCTCTACGCTGAGGACATCCTCGAAGAGCGGGGGATTTCGTGACATTTTTGATTGGCTGTCTTGTGTTTCTAATAAGTTGTTTAATAGTTGGCATTCTGAATCGTATACAGAATCGGCTGGTTTAGATCGATCCTAACCGAATGCTTATAAATGACTTCCGTTTAATATTTGACTTTGACCCGTGGAAGGAGATAAAATCTCGAATCACGGTTGATTCGAATTAGATTATGATTCGAAATGGAATTACTGATTTACGCGAAATCTCCGGTATTTTCGACCGCTACAAGATCAACAATGCCGTGAGCTTGGGCTTCTGTTGCTGACATAAAAACATCCCTTTCCATGTCTTCGAATACAACCCATAAAGGGTTGCCGGTTCTTTGTGCATAAACTCTTGTGATGGTTTCGCGGAGTTTCAGTAGCTCCTCCGCTTCCAAGATAAATTCTCCTGTTTGCGCCTGATAAAAAGAACTAACAGGTTGGTGGATCATAACCCTGATGATATAACATAATGAACGGTTCCTCTATCTGGTATGATCAGGTGAAAAGGAAGGGATAAAGAATAAGAAGAAGAAAAAAAAAAAGATAGAATCGAACAACCGTACAGGCATCTTTTGTGCATTGCATACGGCTCTGCAATGGAATTTATCCTTCCCCTTCCATCGAAGAAAGAGACAACTAGAATCTATCAGACTCGGAGCGTTGGATGATCCATTTACCACCCTTCCCCTCGGAGGATCCAAAAATACTATGATGGTTCTGTTGCTTTCTATATTTATCTCTTCTGTAATTCAGCAATCCCAAAGTTTCTTTCTGATCCGCTCAAATAAGAAAAAAAAATCTTTTTTTTTTTTTTTCATTTTCGCCCTCTCTTTCATCAATATCGGAAAGATACTTCTGGTGTGGAAGCAAAAAAAAAGGTTTGTGACGCTGAAATGGACCCCCGATACATAAGAACAAATCAGAAATAACCTTTGTTTCATACTACTATCTCGATACATAATTTCATTTATTAAAAAGCAAGAGGGGTTTGCTTATATCGAACTAGAAGTGCCATGCTATTATTACTTAATATTCCATATGGCGAAGGCATAGTCTTCTTTTTTCTCTCAAATCAAAAATCATTGGCGCCGAGCGTGAGGGAATGCTAGACGTTTGGTAATTTCTCCTCCGGCCAGGAGGAAAGATCCCATTGAGGCGGCTAATCCCATGCATATTGTATGTACGTCTGGTGGCACAAATTGCATAGTATCATAAATAGCTATTCCTGGTATTACCCATCCGCCGGGGGAGTTTATAAACAGATAGAGATCCCTGGTATCATCTTCTATACTGAGATATACCATGAGACCAACAAGTTGATTCGAGATTTCGCTATCAACCCCTTGGCCTAAAAAAAGTAATCTTTCTCGATGAAGTCGGTTGATTAGGACAAAATTGTATTCCTTAGGAACCGTACACGCACCTTTCGATGCATACGGTTCAATAAATTGCGAAAAAGAAAAGAATCAATGTGTCGATTCCAGCCCTTCCAGCCCTATTTCTTCTTTTCTTTTTTCATAGCAGGCTTTTTCCTGAGGAAGGGGTTTGTTTTTTCTTCCATTTTCCAAGAAACATGAGTTTTTGTTCGCCCCCCTATAAAACCTATAAAAAAAAAGAATTCACTAAACTTATTGAACTACCCTCTCATCCTCTCATTGATGTATTGTTTCATCGAGATCCAAACCACGATGTAATTTTCTTGTTCCTGAATGGGCCTCTTCAATTCTTTTAGGTTTATGCTCTACTCCGGGTAAAGATCCGCCCGAATTCTATTTGCACATATAGGACAAATGATCCCAGTACCACTTCTTTACGACTTTTCTTCTGCCCAATCTTCGATGTATTCATCGTATTACTTCATTGATTGGCAGTTTGAGATCACTCATATGGTATAAATAGGAATCATTAATTATACAAGTGGTAATCATACATATATTACCAATTTGGTATTTTCTGAACGAAGCCTGGATACTTCAGTTTATTGGTCCAAGCCAACCATAGATTATTCTAATTTAGAATATTTATCCCCAAAACGGAATTAATTGATCTAATTGCACTTCACGCTCCAAATTATTGATTTGATGGTTCAATCAATCTTTCTTGGGCGAAAGAGAGGATATCTCAATCGGGGGAGAGAACGGGGGAATCCCATATGACCCAATACGTCTGACAAGTCGCACTATACGTCAACCCAAACTGCACCTTCCTCTCCAGGATTCCGAAAAGGTACTTTTGGAACACCAATGGGCATTAAATTCAAGAAAAATAAGTACTATACTTCACTTTGATGCGGAGACGTAACAATGGTTTTATTGTCTTCATGATATTGCCGTTTATTGGATTCTATCCATAGAATGGAAGATTCATGTAGAAAGGCGCAATGAATAAATGAAAATTCTGACGAATGGATCGTTCGAATGATGAACAAGTATCTATGCATTCGCTCACAAAAAATGGTCCAATTCCACCATTGCGTATTGGTA